TTTTATTTTTAGGATTCAAAGCGGACATATTAAAATAATAATAATTGAATTGATAAGTAAAACTAAGAAGTATAGAACGAATAACTAACTCATCGCTTCACATTATCTCGATCAAAAGAATCAGTCAAGATATAATATATTGGTCATATCATTGGAGCAACTGAAAGATTTCTTTTTCTAATTTCTAACAAAAAAAGAAATCTGATTACTGATTATAAATTGTAAAACAAAAAACAAAGTATCTAGATAATATGGAAAGATGAGATAAAGAGAGAAAATAAATCTCAATGAAATGATATATGATTCCAATATATAATATGTAAGGTCTATGCGTCATCTACTAAAATCCTAAAAAAAAGGCCAGTGTAAAAAAGCATAAATACTGATTGATCCATAATTAAACGAATACATTCATAGAACAAAAAAATCAAGAGTCCCGAGCCAATAAAGACTGAGAAAATTGACTCAAGAATAAATTTAATTAGAGACTCCATTGTAGAATTAAAACCTAACCATTAATTGAGAAGCGATGGGAACGACGAAACCTGTGAAGGCGTAGAATTCATTGGGTGGGATGGCGAAGCAAACCAGACGGAGAACAATCCAGTGTATCCTGAAAGGAAAGTTCATGACTAGTCGTACAACTAAAATAACTACAGAATGAGTAAATATTCGCTTGCGAAAGTTTTTAGGTTTTATTGTATCTTTCTTTTCAAATTCTGATCGATCTAAATCTGATATCATAATGAAAATAGAAAAAGCCAAAAAAAAATAAAGATTCATTATAAGAAAATGTCCCTATCTCCATTATAGAACTATATTATATATAAATATCTATAAAAACAAAAACGACCTTATAATTATAAATAATATAGGAGACGTGTTTAGTTATATAGCAAAACAAAATAAGATAGAAAAATTTCTAAGAGATTAGATGAATGAAATCTCAAAGAATCCCATGATTCGGTATATTATTCATCAATATATCTTTTTTTTAATCCTTTTCTTTTATTCGCAAGGAGCCGTATGAGAAGAAACTCTCATGTCCGGTTCTGGAGTAGAGGTGAAAGTAAGAAAGAATCATCAACTATAACCCCAAAAGAACCAGATTCCGTAAACAACATAGAGGAAGAATGAAAGGAATATCTTATCGAGGTAATCATATTTCTTTCGGTAGATATGCTCTTCAGGCACTTGAACCCGCGTGGATTACATCTAGACAAATAGAAGCAGGTCGACGGGCAATGACACGAAATGTCCGCCGCGGTGGAAAAACATGGGTACGTTTATTTCCAGACAAACCGGTTACGGTAAGACCTACAGAAACACGTATGGGTTCGGGGAAAGGATCTCCTGAATATTGGGTAGCTGTAGTTAAACCGGGTAGAATACTTTATGAAATGGATGGAGTAGGAGAAAATATAGCTCAAAAAGCTATTTCAATAGCGGCTTCAAAAATGCCTATACGAACTCAATTCATTATGTCGGTATAGAAATGTAGAACCCACCCAAACGCAAGAAAAGGACTTTTTGGGATAAAAAAACAATTGCAAATTTCTTTTTTTTTTTTTTTGGACAAACAATATCTCTTTTTTTTATTTCGCCCTTTGGCTGTATTGCAAGAATAGATTAAAAAAAATGATTCAACCTCAGACCCATTTGAATGTGGCGGATAACAGCGGGGCCCGAGAATTGATGTGTATTCGAATTATAGGGACTAGTAATCGACGATATGCTGAAATTGGTGACGTTATTGTTGCTGTGATCAAGGAAGCATTACCAAATACATCCCTAGAAAAATCAGAAGTGATCAGAGCTGTAATTGTGCGTACTTGTAAAGAATTCAAACGCGACAATGGCATGATAATACGATATGATGACAATGCTGCAGTTGTCATTGATCAAGAAGGAAATCCGAAAGGAACTCGAATTTTTGGTGCGATCACCCGGGAATTGAGACAGTTAAATTTCACTAAAATAGTTTCACTAGCACCCGAGGTATTATAAGATAGAAGAAGAGTCTGCGATTTATAGTATACAATTTGAAGGAAACTGATTATGAAATAGATCAAATTTATTAGTCAATTTTGTGTGTCTGACACATCATATTAAAAAAAAAAAGACCAAAGAGCATGTCAATATAAAAAATGAGAGGCAACAATAATTTTAGTTTATCATGGGTAGGGACACTCTTGCTGACATAATAAACTCTCTACGAAATGCTGCTATGAATAGAAAAGGAACGATTCGAATACCGTTTACGAATATCACCAAAAACATTATTAAAATACTTTTACGAGAAGGTTTTATTGAAAACGCCAGGAAACATCGTGAAAGCGACAAATATTTTTTGGTTTTAACCCTACGACATAGAAATAGAAAAGGGCTCCATAGAACTAGTTTAAATTTAAAACGAATAAGTCGACCGGGTCTACGAATCTATTCTAACTATCAAAAAATTCCTAGAATTTTAGGAGGAATGGGGATTGTAATACTTTCTACTTCTCGAGGTATAATGACAGACCGAGAGGCTCGGCTAGAAGGAATCGGCGGAGAAATTTTGTGTTATATATGGTAATCTTTCTGCTATCCGAATTTTTTTCGAAACTTCTTTTTTGTTTTGTGAAAAAAAAAAAAAAAGAAAAAGAGAAAGGACGGGTTTTTAATCTCACTCCTCCTACATTAATTAGTTGATACTTTAATTTAAGGAGGTTTTGCATGGAATGAAAGAACAAAAATGGATTCATGAAGGTTTAATTACTGAATCACTGCCAAATGGCATGTTTCGGGTTCGTTTAGATAATGAAGATTTCATTTTAGGTTATATTTCCGGAAGAATCCGGCGCAGTTTTATACGTATACTACCGGGGGATAGAGTAAAAATTGAAGTAAGTCGTTATGATTCCACTAGAGGACGTATAATTTATAGACTCCGCAACAAAGATTCGAATTATTAGGTAGTTTTTTCAACTTCAACATTCCTTTTATAGAGGGGTTCAAATTGAAATAAATTTATTTTCTTCCAATAAGTATATTCGTAATTAAGTTTAGGAATGACAACGATGAAAACAAGAGCCTCTGTTCGTAAAATTTGTGAAAAATGTCGACTGATCCGTAGACGAGGACGAATTAGGGTAATTTGTTCCAACCCTAGACATAAACAAAGACAAGGATAATCTTTCGAAAAGTTAATAAATATAAATGAAATTTAAAGTAAATAAAAAAGAGCTTTCTAAAGACTCGATGTATATCTATTTTGACATAAAATGGAGATATCCATATATCTTTGACTTATATTTATGAGATAATAAAATATGGCCAAAACTATAAAAAAAACCAGTTCTCGTAGGAATGGACGTATTGGCTCACGTAAGAATACACGTAGAATACCAAAAGGAGTTATTCATGTTCAAGCAAGTTTCAACAATACCATTGTGACTGTGACGGATGTACGGGGTCGGGTTATTTCTTGGTCCTCCGCCGGCACTTGTGGATTCAAAGGTACAAGAAGAGGGACGCCGTTTGCTGCCCAAACCGCAGCAGGAACCGCTATTCGTGCAGTAGTAGATCAAGGGATGCAACGAGCAGAAGTCATGATAAAGGGTCCTGGCCTCGGACGAGATGCAGCATTAAGAGCTATTCGTAGAAGTGGTATACTGTTAAGTTTTGTACGAGATGTAACCCCTATGCCCCATAATGGCTGTAGGCCACCTAAAAAAAGACGCGTCTAAAAATAAACATAAACATTGAAGAGATTTCAAGAGAAATAAATAATTCAATGATTTGATCAAGTCCTATTACTATGGTTCGAGAGAAAGTCAAAGTATCTACTCGAACACTACAGTGGAAGTGTGTTGAATCAAGAACAGACAGTAAGCGTCTTTTTTATGGACGCTTTATTCTGTCTCCACTTATGAAAGGTCAAGCCGACACAATAGGGATTGCAATGCGAAGAGCTTTGCTTGGAGAAATAGAAGGAACATCTATCACACGTGCAAAATCTGAAAAAATACCACACGAATATTCTACCATAGTGGGTATTCAAGAAACGGTACATGAACTTTTAATGAATTTGAAAGAAATTGTATTGAGAGGAAATTTGTATGGAATTCAAAACGGATCTATTTGTATCAAGGGTCCGGGATATGTAACTGCTCAAGACCTCGTCTTACCCCCTTCTGTCGAAATCGTTGATAATACACAACATATAGCTATACTAACAGAACCAATTGATTTTTTTATTGAATTACAAATCGAGAGACATCGAGGATATCATATAAAAACACCCAATAACTTTCAAGATGGAAGTTTTCCTATCGATGCTGTATTCATGCCTGTTCGAAATACAAATTATAGTATTCAGTCTTATAGAAATGGGAGTGAAAAAGAAGAGATACTTTTTCTCGAAATATGGACAAATGGAAGTTTAACTCCTAAAGAAGCACTTCGTGAAGCCTCTCGTAATTTGCTTGATTTATTCATTCCTTTTCTACATGCGGAAGAAGAAAACTTACATTTAGAAAATGACTGGTACAAGGTTACTTTACCCCTTTTTACCTTTCATGATAGATTGACTAAACTAAAGAAAAATCAAAAAGAAATGGAATTGAAATATATTTTTATTGATCAATTAGAATTGACTCCTAGGACCTATAATTTCCTCAAAAGGTCTAATATACATACATTATTTGACCTTTTAAATAAGAGTCACGAATACCTTATGAAAATGGAACATTTTCACATTGAAGACGTGAAACATATATTGAACATTCTAGAAAAAAAAAAATTCGCAATTGATTTACCAAAGAATAAACTTTAAACCCATTCCATTGTATTTGTTTTGTTAAAATGAAGCAAATACAATGGAATGGGTATTTTAAATCGTTAGCACATTCCAGATATTTTGAATAAAAAAACAAAAAAAGAATTGAATGAATGTTCTATATGGAAATGGGAAATTCACTTTAAAACTACTATAGTGATATTTCATTTCACAATGA